CCGGGTCCTAAATTAGATTGGATAGCCCGACGGAAAATCGAATTAGTGGTGGCTGAAGATACTTTCTCAGGAGAGTCTCTAAACCCTAGTCAATAATGGAATAGGCCATCCTCCGATTGTTTCACAGAGACAATTCTTAGACAATAAGGATTCGATCAAATGGAAAATAAAGGTATGTGATAGATAATGATCTATCTTGCTATTTTTCCTATTTTTATGCCTTTTCTGTCTTTCATTAAAGACAAGAAAATAAAGAATAGGTTTTATTATTCCCATATCTGAGAAGATTCCCTTGATACTTCAAAATGTGTCACTGCGTATTTTGCTTGTGCTTAAGATTTTCTGGTTCTACTATTCTACTAGAAAAATCATATCCTATAAGAATTTGTTAGAAGCGTATTTATTGGAGCCTTTCATCAATGATGTTGGGGCAGAATCCCCTTTTGTTTTGACTCTACGCCAGGGATTCCACTATTATTAGTGAACAATAATGGAATAATTCCTTCATAGAGATAGGGGAACATAATTTACATGGATATAGTAAGTCTTGCTTGGGCTGCTTTAATGGTAGTCTTTACATTTTCTCTTTCACTCGTAGTATGGGGAAGAAGTGGACTCTAGAATTACTACTAATTGATTCAGGCGAGGAATCAAACTGGATCGATTGTTTTTGTTTTATAGATCGTTTTGCAAAGCCTTTTCATTTTATTTATTTGATTTGTTTTTTTTTATTGTTTGAAGATAAAAAAGGTTCTATTAGTAAGTAGATACGCACTTTCTATGGGAAACGACATATACATAGTGGTTGTCCAAGGAAAGACTACGCATAATAAGATCTTACCCCCATATTGCGTTGCGCACTTACCTTATCACTTGTTGTCTTATTTTAGAAATCTTATTTATGCTATGCTTTATTGACTCATTTCATATCCTGGTTCAAGAGTTTAAAATGGTGGGTTTTCTTTCTCCTTTTCGAAATCCGAAGAAATGACCAGAGAACTCCTTGGATCACCTGTTAATTGTTCAATACTTCTTTGGAATGCTAAAAGAAAAATGAATTGATTTTCTTTTATTAATATAATATACGCCCATACCATTTTTCCTTTGATTCTTTTGATGGATACCACGATTCCTATTGAAACTAATCAGAAATATAGGAATTTGGACCGTAATATTGAGAATTTCCTTTCGATTATTTCAAATTGATTGGAATCAAGACAAATTAAAATAGATGAAGCAAAGAAATAGAATTGGGATGCTATGTACATTACATATATCAATACATATATCAAGAAGATATATATTGTAGATTAATCTATATTAAACCTATATTTTTATACAGTACAACACAACTTCTTCCATTACAATAAGAATAATAGCTAGTATGGTAGAAAGAAAAATTCATATTTTTCTTTCTACCATACTATCGGATCTCATAGAATACTATACCGTTGACTCTAGTCCGCTCATTTCATTTAAGACGAAAGATTCAAATCCTTTTGATTTCTTCTATTTCTTCAATAATTGACTAAGAAAAGAAGTGAAGTTTGATTCAAATTAATCACTTTGACTAACGGTTTTTACATATATTATAAGTAAAAAAGCAGTAGGAACTAGAATGAAGAGTGCAGTAGCAATAAATGCGAGAATATTGACTTCCATAATCTCATTTTTTTTTTTATTTGGCAATAACTCGGGATTTAATCCCATAGAGATGATAAATCTTTCGCCTGTAAATTCAATGGGATGAATTGCACCTCGATGATATTGAATCGGATCAATATCATAAATAACAAATCAATATCATGAATAACAATATCTGAGCTATCAAATCAGTTCATCGTCGAGAATTGAATAGTATAACATAGGAAGATCTTTTATCCATACCGAATCAAAAATGGGATTCCTGATCCAATCCCTTTTCTTTTTTATTTGAATTTCTCTTTTTTTTTCATTCTATTCTTGTTTTTCCTATAATCTAATCTATCGCCTTCCTTGTACAATCATCTGATGACGTATCATTTGCCCGCTCTTACGTTTTCATTGGTTACAAACCCAAACACAAAGAATAGAAGTGAAATAGAAAAGAAGGAGTTAAGTACTCTTTTTTCATGATTTTATTTTCGTGGAAAACAAAAAGAAATAAGTATGATAAAAAGAAGCCGAGTATTAAGGTATAAAAAAAATAAATGGATATTCCATCCAATTTCATTATTTTAGAGTTTGTTCTTTCTTCGAAAGTACGCTTACTTAAATTTAAATAAAAAAAAAATTATTCATTCCCTTCTCTCTAAGAGAAGTTGGATCTTTCTTTTATTTTTATTAATACCTTTTTTTTGTGGATTAAAAACGAAAAGGGACACATATATGAAAAGTTCAGTGTTCAATTTGAATGAGCTAGATTGTTTCAAATTCAAAATAGGAATTGAAGTTACACAAATTCGGAACCAGAAAAGGAAATCCTTTTTTTTGAATCTTAAAAAGAAAAGTATTCAAATTCATTTTGTATCGTACATCTATTTGTGCATGGGTTGCCGGTAAATATAGAGTATTTTATTACTCTATTCTATTACCCGGATCAGGAGCAATCAAAAAGCCAGACCCGGTACGGTATCGGTATCTCTTGGAATCCTAAACGAAATAGGATGCTACCAATAATTGTAGCAATTCACATATGTTTCTATCCCATCAATCAGTATTGATTGCTGTAATGTACTGGAAATTATTCTATTTCTTTGATGAGAAATGGGAAACAAAAAAAAAAAACACAAAAATAAGAGAAATCCCTCTTCTGTTGGGAATGAAATTCGACTATTTCTATCCCTTTTCACATTCAAAGAGAAAGATGAATTAATGTATTTTTTATTGGATTTGATTCCGTCGGGACTGACGGGGCTCGAACCCGCAGCTTCCGCCTTGACAGGGCGGTGCTCTAACCAATTGAACTACAATCCCCAGGAAATAAAGTGTAGAGTATCTATATTCTTATAGATTGCATTTCTTTTTAGATTCGAATCGCCGTGTTGTAAGGGGGGTAACAGGGGCGCAAGTGATCTATTGATATCGCCATGGATGGGGACTTTTTTAGTGAAATCGGCACAGATTACTAATAATCCTTTCATTATTGCCAAATCGAGTGATAATCAATCTTTATCTTTAAATGATAAAAAAATCTTTTTTCTTTACCCTTTTACTTAGACTTTATTGATACTTAGAGATCCTGGAAATTCGATTCTTAGCAAAATCGGAATTTGTGCGAACAAATAAAGCAAATAAAGCGGTAGGGATATATCATAAAATTGTACTTTTTTTTATTCTTTCGTAGCCAGAATTTTTGAAGAACAAATGGGTTATATGATTTCATGATGGATCCGCGAATTTTTGGGCCGAGCCGGATTTGAACCAGCGTAGACGTATTGCCAACGAATTTACAGTCCGTCCCCATTGACCGCTCGGGCATCGACCCAGGAAGAATCAATTCTAGGCTGATTGATAATCCATGATCAACTTCCTTTCGTAGTACTCTACCCCCAGGGGAAGTCGAATCCCCGCTGCCTCCTTGAAAGAGAGATGTCCTGAACCACTAGACGATGGGGGCATACTTGCCCGACCGCCAGCATACTATATTATGCTCATGGTATAGTATGAACAGTTTTTTGAAATTGTCAATATAATAGAATAGTCTAACTAGACCTGAAATATCTTTCTGTCTTTCATAATTCCATAAAATTTTTGGAATTGTCATTTATTTATATTCCTAAATTATTTCCTAAATCATTCATTCGAATTGCCATTCTATAAATAAATCTATTTCGAATTCTATCTATTTTTATATCTATTTTGAATTAGATAAAATCTAATGAATATCTAAATTGGATAATGAATCCATATAATATTCATTAAAACTGAAAATAAGAAAATCCATAGTAATGAAAAGAAATAATGTGAAAAGAAAATAAATAAACAGAAATCCAAGTAAGACGAAGTAACGATCCTTTCAGGAAGTGATTGGTCTGTCCCGAAGGGGGGGCTAACCTCCAATTCTTCCACTTTCATTCATTGATTCACTTCTTCTTCAGATGAGATAGAAGTATCTCGATTTCACAACAAGCCGGGAAATTAACAAATGCCCCATTTTGAAATGTGTGTGGGGGGGGGGTCAAGAAGTTATGGAAATTTTTTCTTTAAGAATTTGTTTAATTCAGGGGACAAGTTTACTTTCGTCATCATATGATTCGATGAAATATCTTGAATCTATGTTGAATTGGTAAATAATATCAATCAAATGCATTTCGTTTTAATGCGAGTCAATTTATTAATTAAGGACAACCTTGAAACAATTCATTGCATTGATATTTATCAAATCCAATTTGGACCTTACCTTATACTACCTAGGTAAATCCAATTTTTCGTTACTGAATGAACCCCTATAGTCATTCGGAGTCTACTGCATCTATTTTTATAGATAAAATCTATGTATAGAGAAATATATATGTATATAAATATATATAATATATATAGATAGATGTTATATGCATATATAGATCTATCTATCTCTTATATGCATAGTAGAAACGGATTCAGCAATTGAATCAAAGGGGCCCTTTTAACTCAGTGGTAGAGTAACGCCATGGTAAGGCGTAAGTCATCGGTTCAAATCCGATAAGGGGCTTTTTTTCATAAAACTCCAACACATCGCTATTATATTATTCCCATTTGAATGGAAAATAGAGGTTGATATTTGTAATAAAAAAAAAGGAACTAACACTATAATTTGTATTATGATAAGTTATCAGTATCATAAGTTATACTAATTATAGTTATAAAATAAAGTGGAAGACTTTTTTATGTTTATTATACTTGTTTATGTTTATTATAATGAATAATGATAAGATAAGTCGTCTCTTGAATTGCCAAATATTCCTCTTTTCCATTATTCCAATCAAATCTATTCTAAAAATTCGAAATCAGCAAACAAAAGAAAGAAAAAGTAAGTAGAC